TATTTGAGGGGGCTTCTTCCTATACCTATGAATTGCATTGGACCCAGAAATGATACATTGTTTGGTTCTTCCACTAGGTTGGTTGTTTCGCTCCTGTATCTTCCAAAAGGGAAAAAGATCTCTGAGAGTTGTTTCATGGATCCGAACGAGAGTCCATGGGTTCTCCCAATAACTCAAAAGTGTATCATGCCTGAATCTAACTGGGGTTCGCGGTGGTGGAGGACCCGGATCGGAAAAAATAGGGATTCTAGTTGTAAGATATCGAAAGAAACCGTAGCTGGAATTGAGATCTCATTCAAAGAGAAAGATATCCAATATCTGGAGTTTCTTTTTGTATCCTATACGACGGCTGATCCGATCCGCAGGGACCACGATTGGGAATTTTTTGATGGCCTTTCTCCGAGGAAGAAGCGAAACAAAATCAACTTGAATTCGGGACAGCTATTCGAAATCTTAGTGAAACACTGGATTTGTTATCTCATGCCTGCTTTTCGTGAAAAAAGACCAATGGAAGGGGAGGGTTTCTTCAAACAACAGGGATCGGATTTTTTGAGGAAGGTATCGAGAGAGAATTGGATTTGGTTAGACAATGTGTGGTTGGTAAACACGGATCGGTTTTTTAGCAAGGTACGGAATGTATCGTCAAATATTCAATATGATTCCACAAGATCTAGTTTCGTTCAAGTAACGGATTCTAGCCAATTGAAAGGATCTTCTGATCAATCCCGAGATCATTTCGATTCCATTAGTAATGAGGATTCGGAATCTCACACATTGATCAATCAAAGAGAGATTCAACAACTCAAAGAAAGATCGATTCTTTGGGATTGGGATCCTTCCTTTCTTCAAACGGAACGAACAGAGATAGAATCAGACCGATTCCCGAAAAGCCTTTCTGGAGATTCCTCAATGTCCCGGCTATTCGCGGAACGTGAGAAGCAGATGATTCGTCATCTGCTTCCGGAAGAAATCGAAGAATTTCTTGGGAATCCTACAAGATCAATTCGTTCTTTTTTCTCTGACAGATGGTCAGAACTTCATCTGGGTTCGAATCCTACTGAGAGGTCCGATCCTAAATTGTTGAAGAAACAACAAGATGTTTCTTTTGTCCCTTCCAGGCGATCGGAACAGAAAGAAATAGTAGATCTATTCAAGATAATTACGTATTTACAAAAGACCATCTCAATTCATCCTATTTCATCAGATCCGGGATGTGATATGGTTCCGAAGGATGAACCGGATATGGACAGTTCCAATAAGATTTCATTCTTGACCCAAAATCCATTTTTGGATTTTTTTCATCTATTCCATGACCGGAACAGGGGGGGGTACACGTTACACCACGATTTTGAATCAGAAGAGAGATTTTCAAAAATGGCAGATCTACTCATTCTATCAATCACCGAGCCGGATCTGGTGTATGATTATGATAGGGTATTTTTTCCCTTTTCTGAGGTATTCAACTCCGGGGATGAATCGAAAAAGAAATCTTTATTGGTTGTACCTCCTATTTTTTCTGAAGATCCAAAACCAAAAAGAGTGGTATTTGCTAGCAACAACATAATGGAGGCAGTCAATCCATATAGATTGATCCGAAATCTGATTCAAATCCAATATAGCACCTATGGGTACATAAGAAATGTATCAAATCGATTCTTTTTAATGTTAATGAATCGATCCGATCGCAACTTCGAATATGGAATGAAAGGGGATCCAATAGGAAATGAGACTCTGAATCATAGAACTAGAATGAAATATACGATCAACCAACATCTCTCGAATTTGAAAAAGAGTCAGAAGAAAGGGTCCGACCCTCTTAGTTCTCGAACCGAGAGATCCCTGAATCGGGATCCTAATGCATATAGATACAAATGGACCAATAATTTCCAGGAACATTTGGAACATTTCATTTCTGAGTCGAAGAGCCGTTTTCAATTTCAAGTAGTGTTCGATCGATATCATCATCATCGAGATCGATTACGTATTCATCGATCTCGATATCGATTACGTATTCATGTGAATCGATTACGTATTCATGTGAATCGATTACGTATTCATCTGAATCGATTACGTATTCATCTGAATCGATTACGTATTCATCTGAATCGAGATCGATTACGTATTCATCTGAATCGATTACGTAGTCATCTGAATCGATTACGTAGTCATCTGAATCGATTACGTAGTCATCTGAATCGATTACGTAGTCATCTGAATCGATTACGTAGTCATCTGAATCGATTACGTATGGATCCGACTCAATATTGGATTGATTGGGCCGAGTTTATGGCCAAACTGTCGAAGTCACATCCCTTTTTGACGAAGTCACCTCGTTTCCTTTTGTCGAAGGCATTTTTATTTTTGTCGAATTCACTTCCCTTTTGGTCGAAGTCACTTCTCTTCTTTTTGTCGAAGTCACTTCTCTTTTTGTCCTTTTTGTCGAAGTCACTTCCTTTTTTCTTTTTGAGTATCGGAAGTACCCCCATTCCTGGGTCTGAGATCCCCATCTATATCTATGAATTGAAAGGGCCGAATGATCAACTCTGCAATCAGTTGTTAGAATCAATAGGTGTTCAAATCGTTCCTTTTACTAAAAGGAAACCCTTCTTATTGGATGATCATGATCCTTCCCCAAAATCGAAATTCTCGATCAATGGAGGCACAATATCACCATTTTTGTTCAATAAGACAAAATGGATGATTGACTCATTCCATACTAGAAAGAATTGCAGGAAAGACTTTGATAACACGGATTCCTATTTCTCAATGATATCCCACGATCGAGACAATTGGCTGAATCCCGTGAAACCATTTCATAGAAGTTCATTGATATCTTCTTTTTCTAAAGCAAATCGACTTCGATTCTTGAATAATCCACATCACTTCTGGTTCTATTGTAACAAAAGATTCCCTTTTTATGTGGAAAAGGCCGGTCTCAAGAATTCGGATCTTACGTATGGACAATTCCTCAATATCTTGTTCATTCGCAACAAAAGATTTTCTTTGTGCGTCGGTACAAAAAACCATGTTTTTTTGGAGCGAGCTACGATTTCACCAATCGAGTCACAGGTATCTAAGATATTCATACCTAACGATTTTCCACAAAGTGGTGATGAAACGTCTAACTTGTACAAATCTTTCTATTTTCCAATTCGATCCGATCCATTCGTTCGTAGAGCTATTTATTCGATCGCAGACATTTCTGGAACACCTCTAACAGAGGGACAAATAGTCCATTTTGAAAGAACGGATTGTCTACCTCTTTCAGATCTGAATCTATCTGATTCAGAAGGGAAGCAGTATCTCAATTTCAATTCAAACATGGGTTTGATTCACACTTCATGTGCTGAGAAATCCAAAAAGAGGAAAAAACGGAGTCTAAAATGGGTTGAGAAACGGCAGATGCATAGAACCCTTCAACGAGAGCGTGCTTTTTCAAATCTCTCAAAAAGGAATCTGTTCCAACGATATATGCCGTGGTTCTTTACTTCGACAGGGTTCAAATATCTAACATTCGCCCTTTTAGATACTTTTTCATTGCTAAGTAGCAGTTACATATCCCTTTTTCAGGATATTCTGGAGACATCATGGTGGATTCTTCAGACAAACTTGTGGGCGATTCTTTCAAAATGGAATCTCAGTGAGATTTCGAGTCCGTGTTTACAGACTCTTCTTCTGTCCGCAGAAATGATTCATCGAAATAATGAGTCACCCCTATGGCTGAGATCATCAAATGCTCGGGAGTACCTCATCCTTTTGCTTCTTCTTGTTGCTGGATATCTCGTTGGTACACATCTTCTCTTTGTTTCCCGAGCCTCTAGTGAGTTACAGACAGATTTCAAAAAGATCAAATCTTTGATGATTCCATCATACATGATTGAGTTGCGAAAACTTCTGGATAGGTATCCTACATCTGAGCGGAATTCTTTCTGGTTAAAGAATCTCTTTCTAGTTGCTCTGGAACAATTAGTCTATTTTCTAGAAGCAATATGGGGTTCTGCTTTTAACATGCTATTGGGTGGCGGTCCCGCTTATGGGTTCAAATCAATACGTTCTAAGAAGAAATTTTGGAATATAAATCTCATCGGTATCATCGATTTTCTAAGGATCATACCAAATCCCATCAATCGAATCACTTTTTCGAGAAATACGAGACATCTAAGTCGTACAAGTAAAGAGATCTATTCATTGATAAGAAAAAACGTGAACGTTGAGGGGATTGGTGATCAAATAGAATCCTGGGTCGCGAACAGTGATTTGATTGAGGATGAAGAAAGAGAATTCTTGGTTCAGTTCTCCACCTTAACCTTAACGACAGAAAAAAGGATGGATCAAATGCTATTGAGTCTGACTCATAGTGATGGTTTATCAAAGAATGACTCTAGTTATCAAATGGTTGAACAACTGGGATCAATTTACTTACGATACTTAGTTGACATTCATCAAAAGGATCTAATGAATTATGAGTTCAATAGATCCTGTTTAGCAGAAAGACGGATATTCCTTGCTCATTTTCAGACAATCACTTATTCACAACCCTGGGGCTCGTGTGGGGCTACTCGTTTTCATTTCCCATCTCATGGAAAACCCTTTTCGCTCCGCTTAGCCCTATCCCCCTCTAGGGGTATTTTAGTGATAGGTTCGATAGGAACTGGACGATCCTATTTGGTCAAATCCCTCGCGACAAACTCCTATGTTCCTTTCATTACGGTAGTTCCGAACAAGTTCCTGGATGACAGTCCTTATCGTATGGCTGAGTTCGCTCCTTATGATAGTGACGCTGAGAATGACGATCTTGATAGTGATTATAGTGATGAGAGTGACGCTTTTGATATTGATGAGAGTGACGATAGTGATATTGATGAGAGTGACGATAGCGATAGCGATAGCGATGATGACCTTGATATAGATGATATAGAGCTGCTAAACGAGCTAACTACGGATATGGATAGACTAGACCGATTTAGTATCCCCCTTACATTCGAATTAGCAAAAGCAATGTCTCCTTGCATACTATGGATTCCAAACATTCATGATCTGTCTGTGCACGCGTCGAATGACTTATCCCTCGGTCTATTAGTGAACTCTCTCTCCAGGGATTGTGAAAGAAGCTCCACTAGCAATATCCTTGTTATAGCTTCGACTCATATTCCCCAAAAAGTGGATCCCGCTCTAATAGCTCCGAATAAATTAAATACATGCATTAAGCTACGAAGGCTTCTTATTCCACAACAACGAAAGCACTTTTTCACTCTTTCATATACTAGGGGATTTCACTTGGAAAATAAAATGTCCCATCCTAATGGATTCGGGTCCATAACCATGGGTTCCAGTGTACGAGATCTTGTAGCACTTACCAATGAGGCCCTATCCATTAGTATTGCACAGAAGAAATCCATTATAGACACTGATACAATTCGATCCGCTCTTCATAGACAAACTTGGGATTTGCGAGCCAAGGTAAGACCGGTTCAGGATCATGGGATCCTTTTCTATCAGATAGGAAGGGCTGTTGCACAAAATGTACTTCTAAGTACTGGCCCCATAGATCCTATATCTATCTATATGAAGAAGAGATTCCCTAAGGAAGGGGGTTCTTATTTGTACAACTGGTACTTCCAGCTTGCAACGAGGATGAAGAAATTAACGATACTTCTTTATCTTTTGAGTTGTTCTGCCGGATCGGTCGCTCATGATCTTTGGTCTCTACCCGGACCCGATGAAAAAAATGGGATCACTTCTGATTTGGTTGAGACTGATTCTGCTCTAGTTCGTGGCCTATTAGAAGTATTCGAAGGAGAAGGCGCTCTGGTGGGATCCTCGCGGACAGAAAAAGATGGCAGTCAGTTTGATAATGATCGAGTGACATTGCTTCTTCGGTCCGAACCAAGGAATCCCTTAGATATGCTGCAAAATGGATTTTGTTCTAGCGTTGATCAGAAATTTCTCTATGAAAAAGACGAATCGGAGTTTGAATTGGAAGAAGGGGTTGCATTTGCAGAAGGAGACCTCGACCTGCAACAGATAGAGGAGGATTTCTTGAATCACATAGTTTGGGCTCCTAGAATATGGTACCCCGATCTATTTGGTTGTATCGAAAGGCCCACTGAATTGGGATTTCCCTATTGGGCCAGGTCATTTCGGGGCACGCGGATCATTTCTCATCAAGAGAATGATTCGGAAGAGAATGATTCGGAAGAGAATGATTCGGAGTTCTTGCAGAGTGGAACCATGCAGTACCAGACACGAGATCGATTTTACAAAGACCCAGGCTTTTTTCAAATAAGCCAATATCTTTGGGACCCTGCGAATCCATTCTTTTTCGATGCGCCTGTGTTTTCACGTCGAGAATTCTTTGCAGATCAAGAGATGTCAACGGGGCTTCTTACTTCCCTAACAAGTCCTCCTAAATCTCTGTCTAAAAGCTGGTTCATCAAGAATACGCAAGAAAATCCCTTCGAATTGTTGATTCATCGCCAGAGAGGGCAGAGATGGCTTAGAACCAATAGTTCATTATCTAATGGGTCTTTCCGTTCTAATACTGGGTCTTTCCGTTCTAAGACTCCATCCGAGAGTTATCAGTATTTATCAAATCTGTTCCTATCTAACGGAACGCTATTGGATCAAATGACAAAGACATTGTTGAGAAAGAGATGGCTTTTCCCGGATGAGATGAACCATTTGATTCATTTAACAGGAGAAAGATTTCCCATTCCTTAGCCGGAAAGATATGTGGCCATGAAAGGGGGATTAAGTGGAACAGAATTGACCGGGTGGTAGAGTCGTGGAAAGACTTGTTTCTTCCATATTTTTGGCCTTAGCTACATGGAACTGCTACTGCGGAAACATGGAAGAATTGAAATCTTAGATCAAAACACTATGTATGTATGGATGGTATGAACTGCCTAAACAAGAATTCTGGAACGGCGACCAACCAGAGCCTATTACTCAGACTCACTACATCAAAAAATTTCCATTAATGAAACATGGAAATCCGTTGGAAAATCAAAAATATGCATGTCCGATGAAAGGGTTGTTGCTATCTGCTCCAATAACGAATCATTGGTTTCACTGAATAACTAAAAAATTCACGGAATAACTAAAGAAAATAGATAGACCTTTCTCTTCGTCTCCGATCGATGGATCTTCTCAATTGGAAGATCTCCTATATGGCTAAGAAACATTCCAGTTGACCGAGCCTAATTCAAATTGTTTTGTTCCGAAGGAAAGATATTCACGGGGCCGGTTCGTCCGATTCAGATATTCACGACCAAGAGGTACTGGATTCTCTTTCGGATAGGCCCCGAAAGGGGAAGGAAGGCTGGAATGCCAACAGACGTCTATTATCGAATTGACCCGACCCGAGAGTCCCCATTTTGGGAACGTCCAGCGCCAAAGTCACTGAAGGGGTAAGGCGCCAATCCCTCAAACGGACTATGTAATGTACTTTATGGGTTACGGGCGGGCATTTTCCCAGAGGTTTCTATTGTATCAATCTAC